CAGACCTAAGTCAAGGTAACCCTTCTTTGAAACATTTTGGTATTGCTCCTAGATCAGAATACAAATGATGAATCAGAGCACATGGAGCCATCTCATTATTTTCCTGTAAAGAAAAATATGGTGGACTAATTGATCTTTACATCAGTTGATGAAAGAGCCCAATGCAACAAAATGCATGTTGGGTCTTTGAAACAGTTCGAATCATTTCGATAATAATCAGTTTGATCTGTTTTACCGAGAAGGTCTACGGTTCGAGTCCGTATAGCCCTAATACATTCTATTTTAGTTTAGTATAGTTTTCATTTACTCATTAGTACTTGTTTATAGATCATTAGTACTTGTTTATAGACTGACCGGTTGGTTGGTCCAAAAGTATTACCACATGTTCATGTAAATACATAGGGACAGGAAAATAAAAACAATAAAAAACAATAATTCATTCCAATAGATCTAATCAGTATTTGTAAAATCTCGGATAAAATACTCATCTTCCTTCATTAATCTTCGTGGATGGATTACATATGACCTTTTTTTTCTTCTTTTCCTGTCCATGATTAAAGAATTAGTGATATATTTTTGCGTTGGTATACCGAATCCGGTCAATTTATGAAGTGAGAATCATGACATGATTCTGTCTAAAAACTTCAACAGTCACATAGACCTAGGACCTATTCTTTTCTTGTATTTGTTTTGTGGAGTCGCTTGACTAATCGCTTTTTGGCAGAACAACAACCCCAATTGATTGATTCAGAGATAATGCAGAGATAATGAATTGGTCCTAAATGTATCAATTTCCTTCTTCTATATTCTATGAGTTGAGTTGGTTTTGGGATTTGGTCTGTCAAATCATTCGATAATGTCTAATTCTTTCTATTAGAAGTATCTTATGTAGATTAGATAATTTACGATTACGTCTATTATACCACTCTGTAGTATGTTTCATTGTGTAATGTAGGTTTGCTGTAAAACAAACCTTTTTCTTGTAGCGAAATCCAACCCATCGGGTGGTCTTACTATTACTAAGTGTTATTGCTGTAACAAAACAAACAAGTATTTTGGTTCATTCCAAATCGCGATCTTTCTTTAGTACTCGAGATTGGTCTGAAATGGAATGACTCTTTTTTTTTTTCATTCTAACTCTAATGAAATAACTCGATTCTTTTTATTTTATTTCTGAGAGGGTCAGTCGGTATAGTACAAGAAAAAAGTTTCGAATTTTTTTGTATAGAAAGATTGTATAGAAAGATATGAGTTGTTATATGTAAACTCGCAACTCAACGGATTGAATCAAATCAATTAAAGAAAATAGAAATGAAATCCAGGATAAGGAAAGGAGAAAAAATATAATCGTTCGGTGCTTTAGATTATGTTTATGTAATGTATTCGTATCAAATCAATAGAAGCAATGATCCTATACACAGATATTAATGAAAAAAAAATACTTCGAAAAGAATATGCTAAAAATCCCTAGATATTTTACCCCATATGACTACTGAAATTTTTTCAGTTTTGAAATTTTTTTTTATATTTTCTATATTAATTATATTTTTTTTATATGTTTTTATTTTCTTTTATTTTCATTATCTCATTATATATATGTAATTATATGTAATGAAACATAGGATTAATTCGCATTATTAATTTAGTAGTATTATCAATTAATTTAGTAGTATTATCAATTAGTATTAGAATATGTACTAGTATAATATTTAATTAATATCTTAGTTTAGTAATTAGTAATTAAATAGTAATTAATTACTATTTAATTACTTGACTTGTTAATTACTTGACTTTTTACTTTTTTTCTTTTTTTATATTTATTATAGTATTTTATATTATAGTACTTTTTTATTTTTATTTTATAGAGTATTTTTATACTCTATTTTATAGAGTATAGAGATAAAGTATAGAGAAACCGAGACAAAGCGATAGAATTTAGTTTGTGTAAGAGAACCCTATGTCTACACCATATCGAAATAGAATCGAAATAAAAAGAATGTAAGTGGAATTCCGTTAAATGAATCTTTAAACAAGACATGCCCCACAGCAAACAAACTCTAAACTATGCGGTTTGATTTGATCAAAATCAATTCTTATTTCGCCTAATAAGTTCTGGATGAGTTGACAATTCCAATTCGAATCGAATGATTCAGCATATTCCACATATATTTATATTCCACAATAATAATTAATAGGAGTACATTTATGTTTCTGCTTCACGAATATGATATTTTCTGGGCATTTCTGATAATATCAAGCGTTATTCCTATCTTGACATTTGTAATTTCCGGAGTTTTAGCACCGGTTAGTGAAGGACCGGAGAAGCTTTCGAGTTATGAATCGGGTATAGAACCCATGGGGGATGCTTGGTTACAATTCCGAATCCGCTATTACATGTTTGCTCTAGTTTTTGTTGTTTTTGATGTTGAAACGGTCTTTCTTTATCCATGGGCAATGAGTTTCGATGTATTGGGTGTATCTGTATTTATCGAAGCTTTCA